TGAAAAAACACCTAATCTTTCGAATCCTTGTTGCGAAGTCGATAAATTATACGCCCTCTGGTTGAATCATAACGACTTACTTCAATTTTGACTCTATCGCCTGGCAGTATCCGTATAAAACTACGTCGGATCTTTCCCGAAACATAACCTAGAATCAGATTTTCGTTATCTAAACGAACCCGGAACATACCATTGGGAAGCGATTCCGTAATTAAACCCTCATGAATCCATTTTTGTTCTTTCATTCCAGGTAAAACCCCCGTGAAGTATCAACTAATGGAGGAGGAACGATATTAGACAACCGGTCCCTTTTCTGTTTTTTTTCCCAAATAGGAAGTTTCGAATCCAATTCGGATATTAGAAGGATTACCATATATAACACAAAATTTCTCCGCCGATTCTTTCTAGTCGAGCTTCTCGGTCTGTTATTATACCTCGAGAAGTAGAAAGAATTACAATCCCCATCCCGCCTAAAATTCTAGGAATTCGTTGATAGTTAGAATAGATTCGTAGACCAGGTCGACTGATCCGTTTTAAATTTAAAACGTTTCTATAAGGCCTTTTCCTATTCCTTCTATGTCGTAGGGTTAAAACTAAAAAATATTTGTTGTTTTCTCGATGTTTTCTCACGTTTTCGATAAAACCTTCTCGTAAAAGTATTTTAACAATATTTTCAGTGATATTAGTAGATGCTATTCGAACCACTCTTTTTCTATCCATATCAGCATTTCGTATACAGGTTATTATGTCAGCAATAGTATCCCTACCCATGATGAATTTAAATTAATGGTGCCTCAAAATTTTGATATAATCAACATGTTTTTCTTGTTTTTTTTTTTACTTATTTGTTTATGAATATGAATTATTAAAGGTATATGCGTGAGACATAATCTACTAATTAATCTGAATCTATTTCTGAATCTATTTCTTTTAAATACCCTACTATAACCATATCATGGTCTCATTTTATATTTATAATACCTCGGGAGCTAATGAAACTATTTTAGTAAAATTTAACTGTCTCAATTCCCGGGCAATCGCACCAAAAACTCGAGTTCCTTTTGGATTTCCTTCTTGATCAATGACAACTGCAGCATTGTCATCATATCGTATTATCATACCGTTGTCACGTTTGAGTTCTTTACAAGTACGTACAATTACAGCTCTGACCACTTCTGATCTTTCGAGGGGCATATTTGGCACTGCTTCTTTGATCACAGCAACAATAACGTCACCAATATGAGCATATCGACGATTGCTAGCTCCTATGATTCGAATACACATCAATTCTCGAGCCCCGCTGTTATCCGCTACATTCAAATGGGTCTGAGGTTGAATCATATCATTTTTTTTTTTTAATCTGTTCTTTCAATGCAAAGCAAAGGGCGAAGAAAAAAAGAAATATTGTTTGTCCAAAAAAAGAAACCTGTGCCTGCGATTTTTTTTTTAATCCCCAAGACCTATTTCCTTTGATTCTCCATTTTTATCCCGAAATAATGAATTGAGTTCGTATAGGCATTTTGGACGCTGCTATTGAAATAGCCTTTCTGGCTATATTTTCTGTTACTCCACCCATTTCATAAAGTATTCGACCTGGTTTAACAACAGCTACCCAATATTCAGGGGATCCTTTCCCCGAACCCATACGTGTTTCTGCGGGTCTTACTGTAATCGGTTTGTCTGGAAATATACGTACCCAGATTTTTCCACCACGACGTGCATTTCGTGTCATTGCTCGTCGACCTGCTTCTATTTGTCTAGATGTGATCCAAGCGGGTTCAAGTGCCTGAAGAGCATATTTACCGAAACAAATATGATTACCTCGATAAGATATTCCCTTCATTCTTCCTCTATGTTGTTTACGGAATCTGGTTCTTTTGGGGTTATAGTTGATGGTTGATTCTGAATTCCATCTCTACTACAGAACCGGACGTGAGAGTTTCTTCTCATCCAGCTCCTCGCGAATAAAAGAAAAGGATTCAAAAATCTTGAATTGAAATTAAGATATAATTTGAATTAAGATATACATGTATTTAATGAGTAATACCCTGAATCATGGATTTCGTCTAATCGATATCAAATCTATTAGTAATTTGTATCTTTTGTTTGTATAGATAACTAAACATATTATTTCTATTTTTTGATAGATAATATTGTATTGGTTTTTATAATCTTATAACGAATCTTTATTTTGTTTTGCCTTTTATCGTATTGGATTGGATTGATCCAAATTTAGCAATCCAATAAAATCAAGTTTTCGCGGGCGAATATTTACTCTTTCAATCTCTATTTCAGTTGTAGGGTTAGCTCATGACTTTTCCGAATAGATGAATTGGTCTCCGGTTCGTTCCGCCATCCCGATCAATGAATCATTAGAATTCGTTTTCAATAGAATTTTTTGGATTCACAGATTCCATCGTTCCCATCGCTTCTTACTTAATGGTTAGGCCTGAATTCTACAATGGAGCTCATAATGAAATTTGTTCTTGAGTCAATTTTC